TGTAATCAAAATTTCACTATTCTCATTATGAACTGACAGGAGCTGGTATTTTTACAAGAAATTTCTAGCCAGCCTTCCCACAAGAGGTTTTTTCTTAACACCAATCATATTAGTGCTAGATAGAAATGGTAACTCCAAAGATTTCTTTGTACTCAACGCTTACGATTTCCAGGAATTAGTCACTTCAACGGTCTTTGATGGTTATACGGGTACCAAAAGTACGAATGAGATGGATCTTTGTTTTCCTAACCATTCTTTTTAGTCCCGATACCGATAAGGAAAAGGGTTCTTTATAACAAAGTTTTTGTGTTGTTGATTCCTAGGTGTAGTGCTTTTTCCCCGATGCCACCTATTGGTACTAAATGAAGTAGGATTGACCTCCAATACAGAACCTATAGATGTAACCTTTCGCTCAATACTAAAATCGATAATTGAAGCATCTAAGGCTGCATCAATCGAGGATACACGACAGAAGGAATTGCTCTATCTCTAAACTTCACCTTCACCAAGCGTAGGTTTCTTTCACTAATTTGTTTTTTTTCTATTCCTAACTACGTTCTTTTTCTCGTAAAACTGAGGGGTAAAAAAAACAATAAAAAAATCAAATCGCACCATCTCTGTAATAGGTAAATGCCTTTTTTTCTCCTGAAGTTGTCGGAATTATTCGTAATAAAATATTGGCTACAATTGAAGAGGTCTTATCAATAAAATTTCCATTTATTCGAGATCTAGGCATAATTAGCAATTCATTCTATAATTCTTCTCATCCCCCTTCGGGGAAAACGATCCCACAAAAAAAGGAATTGTACAGTACAAAATAACATAAAAACAGACTAATTGGAAAAAATGTGGTATCCCCCTTTTGGACAAAGATTAAATGAAATAGTTGAATCAGATTAGATTTCATTCCAATTTCGTAGTATACCAATGACTATTACTATTTCATCTAAGTTGAATAACCAAGTTTCCTATGGGTTTTGATAACTCGAGAAGTTTTGATTTGGTTATGATCCAAAAAGGAAAAGAATGGAATAATCATTCCATGAGAAAATAAAATTCAAATAAAGTAACCATCCTTTTTGTTTGCATAACGTGTATGTGCCACACCATACAATTGAAATAGAAAGATTCATCGGACGATTCATGAATTCCATGGGTTAGCTGATGAAAGAAGTTGTTGTTGATAAATATGAAATTGTAAAAGAAATTTCTTCTTATGGAACCATTGGGCGGTCATACATGTACTACAATTAAGATGAAGTACTCGCTATTCATTCGGGTCAAGAATAACATTCTGTAGGAGAGATGGCCGAGTGGTTCAAGGCGTAGCATTGGAACTGCTATGTAGACTTTTGTTTACCGAGGGTTCGAATCCCTCTCTCTCCGTTTCTTTTCATTCATCAACGTTACCGACTACAATGTATCAAAGAAAATAAGAATTGATATCATTATTCTAACGGTAAGACCCTTATTTACTTATTTAATAGAGATTCTCTATCCCTAACGAATTCCTGTGATAGGTCAAATACAAATAGAAATATCGTATTGATATTGAAAAGAAGAAAAAAGAAAAAGAATACTATTGCCGATCCTTTTTTGATACATGAATTAGACAGGGCACAAGGTACTCTATTTACTTCAGCGAAAGGAGTCAAAATTGTATGAACCTTGTTTTTTGATTTTCGTTAGAATCAAGTCTGACGGGAATAATATTCTACGACCAACAACTCATTTATTTTAAGACCGATCCATTTACTATCTATTATTTGATTTACAAATCCTTTATATTGTAAGGAGTCAATAGTCAAATGGTTTGGCAATTCCCCGTGGGGGGATGAAACAAGATGATTTTGAATCAGAGCTTTTGATCTTTCTTTATCCTTCGTAGTAATAATATCTCGGGGTTTGCAACGATAACTTGGTATATCCACTATACGACCATTAACTAAAATGTGTCTATGGTTAACTAATTGTCTGGCTCCAGGAATGGTCGAAGCCATACCTAATCGAAAAAGGATGTTATCCAAACGCATCTCAAGTAGTTGTAGTAAAACCTGGCCTGTTGACCCTTTTGCTTTTCCAGCAATATGCACATATTTAAGTAATTGTCGCTCTGTCAGACCATAATGAAAACGCAATTTCTGTTTCTCTTCTAAACGAATACGATATTGTGATCTTTTTACAGAGCGCAATTGGGTTTGAAGATCGCTTCTGGATCTGGGTCTTTTACTAGTTAGTCCCGGTAAAGCCCCCAGCCGGCGTATTTTTTTGAAACGAGGTCCTCGGTAACGAGACATATAAAGGCTCCTTTTTGATTCACTTTCATTTGACAAAAAAATAGAAATTCAGACTGAACTAAAGGATTAGCAAAGCAAAACTAAATTTACTAAAGTCCTACAAAACAGAATAAAAGAAATTTTATCAATATTCGTATTTTTTGTATATATAGGAAATTCAAGCGAAGGTTACGTTTTCCAATTTCTTCTGTAGAGATCTAATTGTTCTAGTAAACTTTTTTCTTCATAGCTATAGCTGCAAGTTACCATGACATAATAGATCGGTGACCCGACATTTAGAGAAAGCGAGAGTAGATATTTTCAATCATGGAAATAAAAAAATTGATAAAGAAAAAGAGCCGGCTATCGGAATCGAACCGATGACCATCGCATTACAAATGCGATGCTCTAACCTCTGAGCTAAGCGGGCGGATATAAGAGCAATAGTGTATAGGAATACAGGAAACTATCGAATCTTAGCTATTACCTAGTGATTATTCTTCTTTTTTTATTTCATTTATTGATTCTATTTAGAAAATAGAAAAGAAAACTATTTAGATCTAAATAAATTAGATATCTAAATAGAAATAGAAATTCAATTCCATATTCATATATATGAATATGAAATAAAATATCAATATATCAATGAAATTATAATTCGAAATGAAAAAAAAAAGAATGAATATCGACCGTTCCACTATTCCAAACTGCACTGTAAAAATGAAGGAGGAGGAAAGGCATATATATATGTGGGATATATCTATCCATATTGAATTGCGGATACATCAATGATAGAATGAAACAAATACGGTTCATCCAATAGAGATGAAATGATAGAATATAGAATAGAGGGTGGGCAAAAAAAGAAAATAGCAGCATACACTTTTTCGATATAGGAATCATTACCTAATGAATTCAATAGTGCCAAGATCAATGAAAGAGGTGGATGGAATTACAACTGGATCCTTGTCTCAAAGGAAAGGGGGATATGGCGAAATTGGTAGACGCTACGGACTTGATTGTATTGAGCCTTGGTATGGAAACCTGCTAAGTGGTAACTTCCAAATTCAGAGAAACCCTGGAACTAAAAATGGGCAATCCTGAGCCAAATCTTTGTTTTGAGAGATGGAAAATGAGAATAAAAAGGGATAGGTGCAGAGACTCAATGGAAGCTGTTCTAACGAATGAAATTTACTACGTTACGTTAGTAGCTAAAATCCTTTCTATCGAAATGACAGAAAGGATAACCTTATATACCTAATACGTACGTATACATACTGACATAGCAAATGATTAATCACAACCCAAATCTTATATTGAATCCTATTCTTTATCTCTATATAGGAAAATAGAAATCTTCTATTTCTATTCTCTATTAATTAGAATGATAGAGATCAAAAAATCTATTAAAAATGGAAGAGTTATTGTGAATCAATTCCAATTGAAGTTGAAAAAAGAATCGAATTCAAATATTCAGTGATCAAATGATTCATTCCAGAGTTTGATAGATCTTTTAAAGATTAATCGGACGAGAATAAAGAGAGAGTCCCATTTTACATGTCAATACCGACAACAATGAAATTTATAGTAAGAGGAAAATCCGTCGAATTTTAAAATCGTGAGGGTTCAAGTCCCTCTATCCCCAATAAAAAGCCCATTTTACTTCCTCGCTCTTTCTTTATCCTCATCCTCTTTCTTTTTTTTTTCATCAGTGGCTCAGTTCAAACAAAATTCAATATCTTTCTCATTTCATTCACTCTGTTCTTTCACAAATGGATTCGAATAGAAATCCTTCCAATCCAATCTCATTTGTTTTGTATAGTACGATATGAACATATATGTTCAAGGAATCTCCGTTATTGAATCATTCATAGTCCATATATTTTTCCTTACATTTACAAAGAAAGTCTTCTTTTTAAAGATCTAAGAAATTCAGGGGCTAGGTCCAATTTGTTCATATTTTCTTTTTTAGTTCTTTTCATTGACATAGATATAAGTACTCTGCTAGGATGATGCACGGGAAATGGTCGGGATAGCTCAGTTGGTAGAGCAGAGGACTGAAAATCCTCGTGTCACCAGTTCAAATCTGGTTCCTGACACGTGAATAATGTATCGGATAGATATTCATACCTCATACAAATGAAATTAATTCATTGAGACGGATCAGGATAGATATTCTTTACTTTCTTTTTTATTTTTTTCCTCTCTGTTCATATTTTTCTTATTCCAAAAGTATGTTATATTTTCGTATATATCTCAAATAGAATAGCTCAAAAAAAATGAGCTAAAAGGATTCACAATCAAAGAGTGGAAGGATAGGAATAGAAAGGATGTATTTCAGACACAGTACAAAGAAACTCCGATTCTTCTCATTTTGCATTTCTTCATTTTGTCTCTTCTGTCTTTTCTTTCAAATTTCATATTTTTTTGTCACTCTTGCTCAAGTTACTTTCTGGGGTCCCCACTAAGTGATGTGCGCGATACAAAGTTCATGGTGCAGAATTCTTTTGAGTCATCCTATTGTTTCTGCTCATACGAAATGTATATTATATGATATCTTCCCGATTGGGGAATAGCGATGAGAGCCTCTTTTTCTTTTTTTATTTTAGCCCCTCCGCAATACGAATTAAAGTCCAGTTACTCTGTTTCATCTAGAAGGAGAATGCCAAGATGCTCATTGATTGAGATTGAAATTCAATCTCAATCAATGAGCATCTTGAATTT